ATAAATTTATTATATATTATAAATATATAAATATAATATAAATTATAAATTTATTAGAAATTATATATAAATATATAAATTATATAAATATATATATATAAATTATATAAATCTAATAAATAGAATAATAAATATATAAATATTATATAAATTATAAATATAATAAAAATAAAAAATAAAAATAATAAATATAATAAAATGAAAATATAAATTCAAAATAAAAAAACTAATGACTTGTATTGAATTAGCACTACATATTTAATAAAGATAAATACAAAAAGGTATAGGCGTAAAAAAAATTCGGAGAGAAGTATAAAAAAATATTGATTGGGTTTACTCAATCAATATAAGTAAAAAAAGCAAGCCTAAATCCCATGTTTTTTTTATGAAGAAATAAAATGATAAAAAAATAAAGTTAAAGTTTCAACGAAAATTCAACCATTATTGAATTAGCGATAATGTAAAATTTTATATGTATAGATCCAACTACTTCATTCATTTATTCACTTGATCTTTTGTCTATCTATCTGTCTTATATGAATTTATCTCACTAAAATAACTAAAATAAAAATAAATTTTTACTAAAATAAAAATAAATTTTTGTCGTTATCGACGACGACATTTTATGGTAGTAATAATAAATGTTATGGTAGTAATAACTAAAAAGAGGGGGAGTTGTATAGAATAGGTTATACAAAGTTATATACAAGTCACCCCCCTCTTTAAATTTAGTTATTTATTGTATTTCATTAATTGATTAATTGAATTTCATCTGTTAATTAAGAGAAAGTTCCATAAAAACTCCCGCCTTCTTTGAAATGTCATGAACAGTTCCCGTAGGTTGAGCGCCCTTTTCAAGGAAATATAGAATAGCAGGAACATTTAAATAAGTTTGATTCTTTATCGGATCATAAAAACCCACTTTCCGAAGATCTCTTCCTTCTCTTCTGGATCGAACATCAATTGCAACGATTCGATAAACCGCCCATTGGGATAGATGTAGATGAATAATACCCCCCCTAGAAACGTATAAGAAGTTTTCTCCTCGTACGGCTCAAGAAAATTAGAAATTATGTCTATATATAGAATTTATAATTAATGTCAAATAGATCCATCAAATCATCAAATCAATTAAACTATGATTTAAGTACTTTTTCTTATTCCTTATTCTTGCCCGAAAAAGACAAAAAAGCATTCGTATTCACATTCTCATAACTCAAGTTGGATAACTCTCAAATAATCCAAAGGAAAACCTTTAGGCATTTCCTTTATTGAGCGGTCTCTAACCACGCATTTTTTGTCTGTCTCCTTTAGAATTTATTTTGATTCTTCATTATGATCTATTTTTTGAGACAACTGAAAACGGTATTTACTTGTTCCAGGATTCTTTATCGTTGCCTTGAATCGTTGGGTTTAGACATTACTTCGGTGATCTTTAATCATTAAAAAAAATGGCAGCAACATACCATTTTTGTAATTTCTTTATATCAAAGAATCATACAAATGGTTGATTCCCGTGTGATACACTTTTGATCGAAATTTACCAATTCCAATAAATTTTCGTTATGAATTTGAAACTTGCTAGAATTGGATCCTTTCAATTTATATATCGAAAATATACTTACGAAGTTGTTTCAACTATTAATTAACACTAACCCTAGATCCATGTCCCTAAAAAATGAATCAATACTTTTTACTCGAGCTCCATCATGATCATGTACTATTTACATCGCAACCCTCAAAAAATGAGGTTTTTCTAGTGGAACAGAACAAACGATGTCGAGCCAAGAGCACCCTCATTCCTATATAATTAATATAAAAAAAATGGTGGATGTAAGAATCCACAGCCGACCATATCCTTCAAGTCGCACGTTGCTTTCTACCACATCGTTTTAAACGAAGTTTTACCATAACATTTATCTAGTAGGTTGCTGTAACCAGTATGTAATTGATTCAATTATGGAATCATGAATAATCATTGGTTCGGTCGGTACATAGTAATCTATACTTTTATGAATGGGTAGTTTCTGAAGAAGTCTCAGCAAGAATTCAATTTAACCCCCCACATATATATATTTTTTATTTCTTTATTATTTCTAATTTATTTAGAAATAATAAATAACACAAATAAGTTATTTTTTTTTTTTTTATTTTTATGAGTAACTAATTTAAATATGAACGGTATGGACATAGAATGAAAAGCCCGCCCCCCGATTTTCATTTTTTAATTAAAACTCTTTTCTTTTGATCTATGCTCCCATCTTACTTGGATACAAATAAATTCAATTACATCTGTGTGTTATTTGGTGTTATTTGAACACGATTAAATTTTCGAAAAAGATATAATTCAGATAAGAATTAATCATTATAAGAAAAAAGAATCATATTCTATCCAATATTATTATATAAAAAAAAAAAAGAAAGTTGTTTAAAATTAAAAAAAAAAAAGCCAATCTTTTATTCTGATAGAAAATCGGTATTCTGATACGATATATATAATCTGATATGATATATATAATCTGATATGATATATATAATAGGTATGCTCTGGGACGGAAGGATTCGAACCTCCGAATACCGGGACCAAAACCCGTTGCCTTACCACTTGGCCACGCCCCATTTTATATTTATATTCGACATTAATAAACACTAATATTCTTATTAGCTGTTCGTCAATTATAGTCCAAATATCTATAGAATAGATTGTTACTAGGATTTTTATACATTTAGATATAGAATTAAACGAAATTTATTGATCATTACATATAATTCAATTAAGATATTGTATGAAAGTATGATTTCTTCTATTCTCTTTTAATTTGAGAATTGAAGTATTTTTAATTGAGTTAGTTCAAATCAAAGAAAAGTTTTTGGTCTACCCCTTTTTAATTTTTAGTTTTTACTCATTTTTTTATATAACTTAAACTAAAAAAAAAAAAAAATAACATTATATATTATTAATAACAATAACTCATATTAATAACTCAATCAAAATAAATACAATTATCTTCAAGAACAAAACAAAAAAACAAAACGTTTGTTATGCTTAATATCTTTAGTTTGATCTGTATCCGGTTTAATTCTGCTCTTTTTTCAAATAGTTTTTTCTTCGCCAAATTGCCCGAGGCCTACTCTTTTTTGAATCCAATCGTAGATATTATGCCAGTAATACCTCTGCTATTTTTTCTCTTAGCTTTTGTTTGGCAAGCTGCTGTAAGTTTTCGATGAGATCTTGAATACTGTCCTAGAAAAATTCATGATTTTTTCTAAAAAAAAAATTCTAACAATTGATAAGATCAGATAAGTCGTATAGTATAAAGCTTCGATTCAAATATTGAAATTCTTGTATCGCCACGATAAGTCTGGAGATCACCCCATTTACTAATTTGAACCCTTTTTTTACATTGAAAGAACCTATTAGAGTACCCCACAATTATATATTGTGGGTATAAAAAAAATTTTGGTAATGAAAGACTTGACTCATATTACATTACAAATGAATTTCTGAAAATTCTTTTCTATTTCTAGATTTATAAAAACCATTTTTTGGTGTCAAAATGAGGTATGTGTGGTATAAAAATGGAGAATCTATTCTCTTTTTTTTTTCCAAAAAAATGATCTTGGAGATTGTGTAATGCTTACTCTCAAACTATTTGTTTACACAGTAGTGATATTCTTTGTTTCTCTCTTTATCTTCGGATTCCTATCTAATGATCCAGGACGTAATCCTGGACGTGAAGAATAAAAAAGAAAGTTTTTGTTTTCCTTGCTCGATTTTTAAATGTTCTTAGGATTTTATCTATTCCACATCTTTAACTATTAAATAAAAAAAAGACTCGTCGAAATTGAAAGATAAATAACAAATACCAAGTCATTGACAAAAGCGGAAAGAGAGGGATTCGAACCCTCGGTACGAAAAACCCGTACAACGGATTAGCAATCCGACGCTTTAGTCCACTCAGCCATCTCCCCCAATCGAAAAAGGATAATTACTATGTTACATTACACAAAAAGCAAGGTTTGAAAAAAGAGTCTTTCTTTCTTTTATACCTCTTATTTTTTTTGATTTATTATATTATTATTTTATATTTTATTATATATAATTATCTATTATCTAGTATCTAGACATATAAAAATATAAAAAATATCGAAAATAAAAGTAATTCCATTGAGATAAAGTAAGGGCTCGAAAGAGATATCTCCAATTCACTATTCCATTCACTATTCCAATGAATAGAAATTTATATTATATATATATAATTTATATAATTATAAATACCTAAATAATAATATATTTTATAAATAATAATATATTTTATAAATAATAATATATTTTATAAGTAATAAAATATATATTAAATATATTATAAGTAATAAATATATAATATAAAGTACCTCTTTGATTTCGTCTGCAAGAGCTTTTTTTAATTCCACAGCCCGGCCTGGTCAGTACCTCGCTGGGCCTTTTTTGTTCCAATGAATCATAGAAAAAATGATTTATTTTTTTTTTTGAAAAATGAAAAAAAATGCTTGTTATTGAAACAACAACAATCATAATAAAGACTATTTCGATTCCTATGATACAGAATACAATCAAAGTGTCATTTCTTAATTATTTGATCTTTTTTTTATTCCAGTTTTATTCCATTTATTTTACTGGAATAAAAAAAAAGAAAGAATGGAACCATATATTCTTGCACAATTTTATGTTTTGGCGTACATTATCGAGCCGTATCTGTCAATGTCAAAGCACCCCCATCAAAAGACAAAAAAGTGTTATTTAGTTATTTAAATGAATCCTCTTTCCCTAATTTAATCGGGCTCCTTGAACAAAGCACGTCAACGCTCTAATTTTCATGATTCTTTTATGATCCTATCTTCTTAATTATTATGGCCAATTTTTTTGTTCGACAAAAGATACATTTATGTACAATAATCACATTGTAGCGGGTATAGTTTAGTGGTAAAAGTGTGATTCGTTCTGTTAATCCCTTATATAG